ATACCCTATTATTTTAAATGTTAATTAAAATTACTAAATTAGTATTAGTTATGTTCTTAAAAATTAAAGATTTTGGCGGTATTTTAGTCTGTTCAGAGGAACCTGTTCTATAATTGATAGTCCACGATAAACATTACTTAATTTATAAATTTGTATACCGTCGTTATTAGATAATTTTATAAGAAATTAAATTTTTGATATTTTAAATAAAAATTTATATCAGATCAAGGTGCAGTTAATAATTAAGAAGAAATGGGTTACAATAAATTTATTTAAGATGGATTAATAATTTAATATTATTATGAAAGTGGATTTGAAAGTAATTATATTTATTTAAATTTAATGATTTTAGCTCTAAAATATGTACAYATCGCCCGTCGCTCTTATTATAAAATAAGATAAGTCGTAACATAGTAGATGTACTGGAAAGTGTATCTAGAATGACAAATTAAAGCTTATTTAGTAAAGTATTTTATTTACATTAAAATGATGTTGTGCGATTCAATATAGTTTGAAATTTTAAAATTACTTTTTTTGTTTTGTTTTTATATTTAATAAAAATAATTTTATTTAATAATTGTTTTAGTATTTTATATTAAAAAAATATTTTTTGTTATAGTTTATTTGTATTGTAAAAGAATTTTGAAATATATAATTATTATTAAATAGTAAAATTTGTTTTTTGTACCTTGTGTATCAGGGTTTATTAAATAAAAGTTAATTATTTAATTTTCCCGAGTTTAAGAGAGTTAATAAATTATTTATTTTATTGTAAAAAAAATATTTATAATAATTTATTAGTAATGAAATGTTATTCGTTCTTAAATATATCTGGTTTATTTAGAAATGAATTTAATTCAGATATTTAAATTTTAATAATATAATTTTTTATTTTATTAAATTTTTATATTAATAATTAAAGGGATTAGCTTTTAATTAAATTCCTAAAAATTGTAATTATTTTTAAAAATTGTAAGTTTAGAAATATCTATCAATAATAATTTGTTATAATTAATTTAATTTAATATATTATTTAATAATTATTTTAGGTTTTTTATAAATAATTTTTTTTTAATTTAATAAATTTAGTTATAATGATAAAATTAGTATATAATTTATTTATTTGAAATAATTTTTTTAATAGATTATTTAAAGGAATTCGGCAAAAATTTTATTCGCCTGTTTAACAAAAACATGTCCTTTTGATTTTTATTTAAGGTTTGACCTGCCCACTGAAAATTTTTAAATGGCCGCAGTAATTTGACTGTGCAAAGGTAGCATAATCATTAGTTTTTTAATTAAAAGCTTGTATGAAAGGTTGGACGAAATAAAATCTGTCTTTATTTAAATTATAATATAATTTAACTTTTAAGTTAAAAGGCTTAAATTTTATTAAAAGACGAGAAGACCCTATAGATCTTTATAAATTTTTTTATAATTTTAATTATGATTTTTTTATTTTTTATATAAAAATTTATTTTATTGGGGTAATGGAAAGATTTATTTAATTCTTTTTTATTATTTACATTGATTTATGATTTTAATGATCCATTTTTATTGATTATAAGATTAAGTTACCTTAGGGATAACAGCGTAATTTTTTTAGAGAGTTCATATCGATAAAAAAGTTTGCGACCTCGATGTTGGATTAAAAATTATCTTAGGTGCAGAATTTTAAGATTTTGGTCTGTTCGACCATTAAATTTTTACATGATCTGAGTTCAGACCGGTGTAAGCCAGGTCGGTTTCTATCTTTAATTATTTAAAATATTTTAGTACGAAAGGACCAAGTATTTAATATATTAATATTTAATTTTTGAATATTATTATTACTTTGGCAGAATAGTGTATTGAATTTAGAATTCATTAATGTAATAAATTTACAAGTAATATTGTTTTTAATAGATTTAATTTTTTCTTTTATTTGTTTATTACTATTATTAATTTGTGTTTTAGTAGGAGTGGCTTTTTTGACTTTATTGGAACGAAAAGTTTTAGGTTATATTCAAATTCGTAAAGGTCCTAATAAGGTTGGTTTTATAGGTATTCCTCAACCTTTTAGAGATGCTATTAAATTATTTTCTAAGGAACAAACTTTTCCTCTTTTATCTAATTATATTATATATTATTATTCCCCTATTATAAGATTATTTTTATCTCTAATTTTATGAATATCAATACCTTATTTAATTGGGTTATTTTCTTTTAATTTGAGAATATTATTTTTTTTATGTTGTACGAGAATAGGGGTATATACTGTAATAATTGCTGGTTGATCTTCAAATTCTAGTTATTCTTTATTAGGTGGAATACGTGCTGTTGCACAAACTATTTCTTATGAAGTAAGATTAGCTTTAATTTTTATATCTTTTATGATATTAATTGGGAGTTTTAGATTGATAGATTTATTTAAATTTCAGAAATTTATTTGATTATTTTTTTTATCAATTCCTTTAGCTTTAATTTGATTTGTTTCTAGACTAGCTGAGACAAATCGAACTCCTTTTGATTTTGCTGAAGGTGAGTCTGAGTTAGTTTCTGGATTTAATGTAGAGTATAGAAGAGGTGGGTTTGCTTTAATTTTTTTATCAGAATATTCAAGAATTTTATTTATAAGAATATTATTTTGTTTAATTTTTCTAGGGGGGGATTTAATTTCTTTATTATTTTTTTTAAAAATAGTTTTTTTATCTTTTATATTTTTATGAGTTCGAGGTACTTTACCTCGTTATCGATATGATAAATTAATATATTTAGCTTGAAAAAGTTTTTTACCTATTTCATTAAATTATTTATTTTTATATTTAGGTTTGAAATTTTTGTATTTTTCTTTATTAATTTAGTCAATTTTTTTTAGTAAAAATTAATAGATAAATTTGATATCTTTATTATGTTTTCAAAACATATACTTATACAAGTTCATTAATTAATTTAGTAAATTATCTCATATTTTATATATTAATGGATTAATAATAAAATAAATAAAATATAAAATAGTTAGAATTTGTCCGGTAATAATATATGGATCTTCAACTGGTCGTATTCCAATTCATGTTAATAGAATTACAATTATTAAAAATATTCAAAATAATATTTGATTAACTGGATAAAATTTTATTCTTTGAAATTTTATTTTATTTGAAAATGGGAGAATAATTAAAATTAAAATTGATAAAATTAATGCAATTACCCCTCCTAATTTATTTGGAATAGAACGTAAGATTGCATAAGCAAATAAAAAATATCATTCTGGTTGAATATGAATTGGAGTAACTAATGGATTTGCTGGAATAAAATTATCTGGATCTCCTAGTAAATATGGATTTATTAGAGTAATTATTGTTAATAATATTATTAATATAATAAATCCTATTATATCTTTAAAGGAGAAATATGGATGAAATGGAATTTTATCTATGTTTCTATTAATTCCTAGTGGATTATTAGATCCAGTTTGGTGTAAAAATAATAAGTGAATTATAACTCTAGCAATAATAATAAAAGGTAAAATAAAATGAATTGTGAAAAATCGAGTTAATGTTGCATTATCGACCGCAAATCCCCCTCATACTCATTGAACTAATATTGTCCCAAGATACGGGATTGCTGATAAAAGATTTGTAATTACAGTTGCCCCTCAAAAAGATATTTGCCCTCAGGGTAATACATATCCTATAAAAGCTGTACCTATAACTATAAATAGAATAATAATACCTATTATTCAAGTACTAATAAATTTATATGATCCATAATATATTCCTCGTCCAATATGTAAATAAATACAAATAAAGAAAAATGAGGCCCCATTTGCATGTAATGTTCGAATTAATCATCCGTAATTAACATCTCGACAAATATGATTCACTCTATTAAAAGCTATTTCGATATTAGCAGTATAATGTATAGCTAAAAAAATTCCAGTAATAATTTGAATTATTAAACATAATCCTAATAATGATCCAAAATTTCATCATAATGAAATATTTGAAGGAGTTGGTAAATCAATTAATGCATTATTAATAATTTTGAATAATGGATGTTTTATTCGTATTGGTTTATTCATTAAAATTTTTGTCGTAATGGTCCATAATTAATATTAGTAATTTTTACTACAGCAATTAATGTTAAAAATAAATAATTGATAATTATAATTGTGATTAAATAATTTGGATAGTTATAAATTTTATTAAGTGAATTTATATTTTCATTTTTATAAAATTTTAAGTTATTAAATATTTCAATTATTGAAGAATTTTTAAATAAAGTATTAATTATTGAATAGTCTAGAATTAATTTTATAAAAATTATTATTATAATTATTATTATTAGTATAATTATAATATTTTTTGAGAAATTAAATATTTCATTTGATGCTAATCTAGTTATATAAAGAAATAATACTAATATTCCCCCTAATATAATTAAAAATAAAATATATGAGAATCAATAAGAATAAGAAAATATTCCTGTAATTAAACAAATTAGGATAGTTTGAATTAATAAAATTAATCCTATTGAAATAGGATGATTTAAAAATATAAAAATAATTGATATTGAGAATCTTAATATAATTATTAAAAAATAAATACAGAGAATAGTTTAATTTAAAAATTTTAATTTTGGAGATTAATGATAGAAGAATTTCTTTCTCTGAAGTTTTAAAAGATTATTCTTATTTTTGATTTACAAGACCAATATTTTTTTTAAATTATTAAAACTTATTTTATATTTATTTAATTTATTTATTTTCATTTTTATATTTTTTGTTGGGATAATTTCATTTTCTTCTAAACGTAAACATTTATTGTTAATATTATTAAGAATAGAATTTATTATTTTATCTTTATATATTTTAATATTTATTTATTTATCTATATTTAATTTTGAGTATTATTTTAGAATATTATTTTTAGTTTTTTGTGTTTGTGAGAGTGTATTAGGGTTATCTATTTTAGTTTCATTAATTCGAACTCAAGGGAATGATTTTTTTTTTTTAATAAATATTTTATGTTAAAATTTATTTTTATAATAGTATTTTTGATTCCAATATGTTTTAAAAAAAATAGTTTTTGAATAATACAATTTATATTTTTTATTATAAGATTTATTTTTATATTAAGAGGAAGATTTAATTATATATGAATAAATATTAGTTATTATTTAGGTTGTGATTTATTATCATTTAGATTAATTTTATTAAGATTTTGAATTTGCTCATTAATAATTATAGCAAGAGAGTCAATTTATAATAAAAATTTTTATATAAATTTATTTTTATTTATATTATTAATGTTGATATTATTTTTATTTTGTACTTTTAGTTCCATAAATTTATTTTTGTTTTATTTTTTTTTTGAAAGAAGATTAATTCCTACTTTAATTTTAATTATAGGTTGAGGTTATCAACCTGAGCGTTTACAAGCAGGAATTTATTTATTATTTTATACTTTATTTGCTTCTTTACCAATAATAATTGGAATTTTTTATTATTATAATAATTATATAACTTTAAATTTTTTTTTTTTTAATATTAATGATTTATTTAATGTATATATATATTTATGTATAATTTTTGCTTTTTTAGTTAAAATACCTATATATATAGTTCATTTATGATTACCAAAAGCTCATGTTGAAGCTCCAGTTTCCGGTTCAATGATTTTAGCTGGAATTATATTAAAATTAGGGGGTTATGGTTTATTACGAGTAATAGTTATATTTATATCTATTAATAAGTTTTTTTCTTCTATTTTTATTAGAATCAGTTTATTAGGGGGTTTTTTAGTTAGATTAATTTGTTTACGTCAGACTGATTTAAAGTTATTAATTGCTTATTCTTCTGTAGCTCATATAGGGATAGTTTTAGGGGGAATTATAACTTTAAATTATTGAGGTTTTTGTGGTTCTTTTTCAATAATAATTGCTCATGGTTTATGTTCTTCTGGTTTATTTTGTTTAGCAAATATTTCTTATGAGCGAATGGGAAGACGGAGAATATTTATAAATAAAGGTTTAATTAATTTAATACCTAGAATAACTTTGTGATGATTTTTATTAAGTTCTTCAAATATAGCTGCCCCTCCTTCATTAAATTTATTAGGGGAAATTAGTTTATTAAATAGATTAATTTCATGATCTTGATTATCAATTTTAATACTAATGTTTATTTCTTTTTTTAGAGCTGTTTATACATTATATTTATATTCATATAGTCAACATGGGAAAATTTATTCTGGTAAATTTTCTTGTTCTTCCGGATTTATTCGTGAATATTTATTATTATTTTTGCATTGATTTCCTTTAAATTTATTAATTATTAAAAGAAGTTTTTTTATATTATGAATTTATTTAAGTAATTTAATAAAAAATTTTGATTTGTGATATCAAATATGTAATTTTTTTACCTTAGATAATTAGTATAATTTCTATTTGTATTATTAGTTTTTTTATTTTATTTTCTTTAAGAGTTTCATTATTTTTATTTAGTTTAAATTTTTTAATTATAGATTTTATAGTTTTTATTGAGTGGGAATTATTAAGTTTAAATTCTAATTCTATTGTTATAAGATTATTATTAGATTGAATATCTTTAATATTTATGAGTTTTGTATTATTTATTTCATCAATAGTAATTTTTTATAGTAATCAATATATAGAGGGTGATTTAAATATTAATCGTTTTATTATATTAGTTTTAATATTTGTATTTTCTATAATATTATTAATTATTAGTCCTAATTTAATTAGAATTTTATTAGGTTGAGATGGGTTAGGTTTAGTTTCTTATTGTTTAGTAATTTATTATCAAAATATTAAGTCTTATAATGCCGGGATAATTACTGCTTTAATAAATCGAATTGGAGATGTAATATTATTAATTTCTATTTCATGAATATTAAATTATGGAAGATGAAATTATATTTTTTATATAGATTTTATAAAAAATGATTTTTATATACAGATTATTGGTTTATTAGTTTTAATTGCAGCTATAACTAAAAGAGCTCAAATTCCTTTTTCTTCTTGATTACCAGCAGCTATAGCTGCTCCTACACCAGTTTCAGCTTTAGTTCACTCTTCAACTTTAGTAACTGCTGGAGTTTATTTATTAATTCGATTTAATATAATTTTAAATGATAATTTAAGGATTTTTTTATTATTAATTTCTACTTTAACAATATTTATAGCTGGATTTGGGGCTAATTTTGAGTTTGATTTAAAAAAAATTATTGCATTATCTACATTAAGACAGTTAGGATTAATAATAAGAATTTTATCAATAGGTAATTTTAAATTGGCCTTTTTTCATTTATTAACTCATGCAATATTTAAAGCTTTATTATTTATATGCGCTGGTTCAATTATTCATAATTTAAAAGATATACAAGATATTCGTTTTATAGGTAATTTAATAGTTCATATACCTTTAACTTGTATTTGTATAAATATTTCTAATTTGGCTTTATGTGGAATACCTTTTTTAGCTGGATTTTATTCTAAAGATTTAATTTTAGATTTTGTTAGTATAAGTTATTTAAATATTATCATTTTTTTATTATTTTTTATTTCTACTGGTATAACAGTAAGTTATTCATTTCGTTTATGTTATTATTCAATTACTGGTGATTTTAATTTTTATTCATTACATTCATTAAATGATGAGGGTTGATTAATATTAAAAAGTATATTATTTATATTATTATTTGTTTTATTTAGAGGTAGAATGTTAAGATGGTTAATTTTTCCTACTCCAATAATAATTTGTTTACCTTTAAATTTAAAATTATTAGTTTTAATTGTAAGATTAATCGGTTCTTGGTTAGGATATGAAATTTCTAAGTTTTCATTAAGTTGATTATCTAATTCATTAATTTTTTATAAATATAGATATTTTTTAGGGTTTATATGATTTATACCTAATATTTCTACATTTTCAATAAATTTTTTTCCTTTAATATTAAGTTATAATTTATTTAATAATTTTGATCAAGGTTGGAATGAATATTTTGGGGGTCAGGGAATTTATAATAATATAAAAAATAGTTCAATATTAATTCAGTTTTTACAAAATAATAATATTAAAATTTTTTTAATATTAATTATTTTATGGTTAATTATTTTATTTTTATTTTTATTATTTTATTTAAATAGCTTATATTTAGAGCATAATATTGAAGATATTAAGGAAATTAAATTAATTTTTAAATATTTATAAAAATAAAAAATTTTATTTTTACATTGAAAATGTAATGTTTTATTTAAACTATATAAATAGAAATATAAACGGAATTTAACCGCTAAAGAAAAAAGTTAGCAGCTTTATCTTGATCATCATATTTCTTTAATTGGAATTAAAATTCAATAGTATTATTAACAGTAATATACCTCTATTTTGGTTTCAATTAATATAAATAAGGATGAGATTCATCATATTTTTAGGTCGAAACTAAATGTAATTATTTACTTCTTATTTAAGATAAATTGATTGATCAATACTTTTTAAATGCAAATTAAATGTTATATTTAACTATTATCCTAATAAGTTCAGTTTAAAGCTCCTTGATTTCATTCATGATATAATCCAATTAGTAAAATTAATAGAAAAAACAAGCTTGTAAATATTCATGAAATTAAGTTAGTAAAATTTATAATTATAATTATTGGTATAAGTAATGCAATTTCTACATCAAAAATTAGAAAAATTACAGCAATTAAGAAGAATTGAAGTCTAAATGGGAGTCGTGAAGAATTTTTTGGGTCAAATCCACATTCAAATGGTGAATTTTTTTCTCGGTCTATAAATGTTTTTTTTGATAATAATCTAGCTATTAATATAATAATTATTGACAATATGAAAATAATAATTCTTAAAATTAAAATTATTAAAATTATTTATACTAAAAATAGTTAGACCATTTGATTGGAAGTCAAATATACTTTTTATACTATATAAATTATCTACCTCATCAATAAATAGAAATATATAAAAATAGTCATACTACATCTACAAAATGTCAGTATCAAGCTGCAGCTTCAAATCCAAAATGATGAATTGATGAAAAATGGTTAAAAAAATGACGAATTAAACAAATTAATAAAAATGTTGTTCCAATAATAACATGAATTCCATGGAAGCCTGTTGCTATAAAAAATGATGATCCATAAACTGTATCGGCAATTGTAAAGGGTGATTCAATATATTCATAAGCTTGAAGAATAGTAAAATAAAATCCTAGTATTACTGTAAAAATTAATCTTTGAAGGGTTTGACTATAATTATTTTCTATTAATCTATGATGAGCTCAAGTAACAGTAACACCTGAAGTCAATAAAATTAATGTGTTTAAAAGAGGAATTTGAAGAGGATTAAACGGGGTAATTCCTATAGGTGGTCATATTATTCCAATTTCTACAGAAGGAGCTAAACTTCTATGAAAAAAACCTCAAAAAAATGAAATGAAAAAAAATACTTCTGATGTAATAAATAAGATTATTCCTCATCGTAGTCCTATAGTAACAATATAAGTATGGAGTCCTTGAAATGTCCCTTCCCGGGTTACATCTCGTCATCATTGAATTATTGTCAATAAAATAATTAATATTCCAATTATAAATAAGTTAATATTAAATTGATGGAATCATTTAATTAGTCCAGATACAGTAATTATTGTTCCTAAAGCCCCAGTTAAAGGTCATGGACTATAATCAACTAAATGGAAAGGGTGATTAGAATGTGTTGACATTAAATTACTTCTCTAGAATATAAAGTTCTTAGAATTGCAAATACATATGATTGAATAATTGAAACGGCAAATTCTAATGTTAATAATAATAGTTGTGTTATAATTAGTAAAGATATTATTATAGGATTTATTATTATAGGTCCAGTATTTCCTAATAAAGTTAAAAGTAAATGACCTGCAATTATATTAGCTGCTAATCGTACTGCTAAAGTTCCCGGTCGAATAATATTACTAATTGTTTCAATACATACTATAAAGGGTATTAATAAAGGAGGTGTTCCCTGCGGAACAAGATGAGCAAATATATGTTTTGTATTATTAATTCATCCAAAAATTATAAAACTTATTCATAAAGGTATAGCTAATGATAAGGTTATTGATATATGACTTGATCTAGTATAAATATATGGGAATAAGCCTAAAAAATTATTAAATAAAATTAATGAAAATAAAGAGATAAAAATTATTGTTCTTCCTTTATGATTATATGGCCCTAGTAATGTTTTAAATTCTTTATGAAGAGTTATGATAATATTAATTCAAATAATATTAAATCGTGATGGGATAAATCAATATATTGTAGGAATTAATATAAATCCTATTAAAGTTCTTATTCAATTTAAGGGTAAATTTATAATATTAGTTGAAGGATCAAAAGTTGAAAATAAATTAGTTATCATTTTCAATTTATTAATTTTTTAGAAATTTTTTTATTTATATTAAATTTAGAATTTCTAACAATAAATATATAATAATTTAAAAAATTAAATATTAAAAAAATTAATGTAAAAAAAAAATATAAAGTTAATCAATTTATAGGTGCTATTTGAGGAATTAAGAAATATTAATTATTAATAATTTTAGTTTGACATTCTAATGTTATTTATTTAACTAATTTCTTTCATTAGAAGTAATTGTTAAATTACTATAATTTGGTTTAAGAGACCAATACTTACTTTCAGCCATCTAATGAAATTTCACTTATTTTATGAATTCAATTAATAAAAATATTTGTAGGTACACTTTCAATTACAATTGGTATAAATCTATGGTTAGCCCCACAAATTTCAGAACATTGCCCAAAAAATAATCCTGATCGATTAATAAAAAAATTAGTTTGATTTAATCGTCCAGGAGTTGCATCAATTTTAACTCCTAAAGATGGAACTGTTCATGAATGTAATACATCTATAGCTCTAACTAAAATTCGAATTTGAGAATTAAATGGTAATACAATACGATTATCAACATCTAACAATCGAAAACCGTCTATATTTATTTCATTTGTTGGAATTATATATGAGTCAAATTCTAGTTTTTTAAAATCTGAATATTCATATCTTCAATATCATTGATGACCAATAGATTTTAATGTAATTAATGGGTTATTAATTTCATCTAGTAAATATAAAAGTCGGAGAGATGGAAGGGCAATAAAAATTAAAATAATAGCTGGTAAAATAGTTCAAATAATTTCAATTGTTTGTCCTTCTAATAAATATCGATTAATATATTTATTAAAAAATAAAGAAAATATTAAATATCTCACTAAAATAGTAATTATTGTTAAAATTATTATAGTATGATCATGAAAAAATATTAATTGTTCTATTAATGGGGAAGCTCTATCTTGAAGATTTAAATTAGATCATGTTGCCATTTTTCTAAAAAAAGTTTAAACTTTATATATGAAGCTTAAATTCATTGCACTATTCTGCCATATTAGAAATTTGATAATATTGGTAATTCAGAATATCTATGTTCTGCAGGGGGGAATTTTTGATATCATTCAATTGAAGTTGGTATATTATTTGAAAAAATTACAACACGTTGTGATACAAATGCTTCTCAAATAATATAAATTAATATAATAATACCAATAAATGAAATAGTTGATCCAATTGATGAAATTACATTTCATGATGTATAGGCATCTGGGTAATCTGAATAACGTCGTGGCATACCTCTTAAACCTAAAAAATGTTGCGGGAAAAAAGTTAAGTTTACTCCTAAAAATATTACAATAAATTGAATTTTTAATATTTTAGAATTTATTGTTAATCCTGTAAATAAAGGGAATCATTGGATAAATCCTGCTAAAATTGCAAATACAGCCTCTATTGATAAAACATAATGAAAATGAGCAACTACATAATATGTATCATGAAGAATAATATCAATTGAGGAATTAGCTAAAACAACCCCAGTTAATCCACCAACAGTAAATAAAAATACAAAACCTAAAGCTCATAATAGTGAGGGTCTATAACTAATTTGAGATCCATGAAGAGTAGCTAATCAAGAAAAAATTTTAATACCAGTAGGAACAGCAATAATTATAGTAGCAGATGTAAAATAAGCTCGAGTATCAACATCTATTCCTACTGTAAATATATGATGTGCTCATACTACAAATCCTAATAACCCAATTGCTAGTATAGCATAAATTATTCCTAATGAACCAAAAGTTTCTTTTTTTCCTCTTTCTTGACTAATAATATGAGAAATTATTCCAAAACCAGGTAAAATTAAAATATAAACTTCTGGGTGACCAAAAAATCAAAATAAATGTTGATATAAGATAGGATCTCCCCCACCCGCCGGATCAAAAAAAGATGTATTTAAATTTCGATCTGTTAATAATATAGTAATTGCTCCAGCTAAAACCGGTAATGATAATAATAATAAAAGAGCAGTAATTCCAACTGATCAAACAAATAAAGGTATTCGATCAAAAGTTATTCCTACTGATCGTATATTAATAATTGTAGTAATAAAATTTACAGCCCCTAAAATTGATGAAATACCTGCTAAATGCAGTCTAAAAATTGCTAAATCTACAGATGCTCCTCTATGTGCAATACCTGAAGAAAGTGGGGGGTATACAGTTCACCCTGTACCAGCACCATTTTCAACTATTCTTCTTATTAATAGAAGAGTTAAAGATGGCGGAAGAAGTCAAAATCTTATATTATTTATTCGGGGAAAGGCTATATCAGGAGCTCCTAATATTAATGGAACTAATCAATTTCCAAATCCCCCAATTATAATAGGTATAACTATAAAAAAAATTATTACAAATGCATGAGCGGTAACAATAACATTATAAATTTGATCATCGCCAATTAATGATCCAGGATTTCCTAATTCTGCTCGAATTAATATTCTTAAAGAAGTTCCAATTATTCCAGATCAAGCTCCAAAAATAAAATATAAAGTTCCAATATCCTTATGGTTTGTTGAAAATAATCATTGTCGCGGTAAAATGGCTGAGAATTAGGCAATAAACTGTAAATTTATTTAGGAAATCTTTATTTCTTTTATCAAATAGGTTTATAGTTTAAATAAAACTTTAAATTGCAAATTTAAAAATAAAGATTGTCTTTTAAACCTTATCTTATTATAATTTTATGAAATTTTAATTACTTAAGGCTTAAAGCTTTCTTTATTTACAGCTTTGAAGGCTGTGAGTTTAATTTAACCTAAATCCTTTAATAAAAATTAAAAAGGAAAGTACATAAAATTAAACCATTAATTGAAATAAATGTTATAAATATAATTCATATATTATTTTTTATATTATTTTTTAATAATTTATTAAAATTTAATTTATTATTAGAAATAATAATACTTGAATATGTAATTCGTAAATAAAAAAATAATGTAATTAAAGTTATTATAATTATAAAAATTATTAAATATATATAATTATTTCTTAAATATTGAATAATAATTCATTTTGGTATAAATCCAAAGAAAGGTGGCAGTCCTCCTAAAGATAATAAATTTATTATTATTCTAAATTTAATAGTTGAATTATTATTTAATAATAAAAATATTTGTTTTAAATAAAAAATATTAAAATTATTAAATATTATTGTTAATGTAATTGTAATAAATGAATAAATTAAGAAATATATAATTCAAATTAATTCATTATTTAAAAATGATCTAATTATTCATCCAATATGATTAATTGATGAGTAAGCTAGAATTTTTCGTAATCTAATTTGATTTAAACCTCCAATTCTTCCAATAAAAGTTGAAATTAAAATAATGAAAATAATATAATTTATTGATACTAATGTATATGATAATAATATTATTGGTGCAATTTTTTGTCATGTTATTAGAATTATAGTATTAAATCAATTTATTCCTTCAATAATTTCAGGAAATCAAAAATGAAAGGGGGCAGCTCCCATTTTTATCAATAAGGCAGAATTAATTGATATTATTAAAAATTGATTAATATATATAGTTTGTCTAATTAAATTATTATTAATTATTATAATAATAATTGAAAATAGAAAAATAGATGAAGCTAAAGCTTGAATTAAAAAATATTTAATTGAAGATTCAGAAGAAAAAGGATTATTAATTTTATTTATTATAGGAATAAATGATAATAAATTGATTTCTAATCCTATTCATGTTCCTATTCATGAATAGGATGAAATTGATACTATTGTTCCTATAAATAATGTTACTATAAATATTAATTTATATATAAT